TGAAAAAAAAAATTAGGCAAGTCCCGATGGAATGTATTTATTGTAAATGTATTTATTGGATTGGTTCATCAATAGTGTTTAATGGGTCATAATTCCCTTTTGACTCTGCGCTATTGATTCCACTATTATTAGTGAGCAATAATGGAATAATTCCGTCATATTTATAGAGATAGAGGACATAATTCATATGGATATAGTAAGTCTCGCCTGGGCTGCTTTAATGGTAGTCTTTACATTTTCCCTTTCACTCGTAGTATGGGGAAGAAGTGGACTCTAGAGGTCAAACTAATTGAGTTTGAGGAATCAAACTTTATCAATTGTTTTAGAGATCGTTTTGCAAAGCGTTTTTAAGGATTTAAAATATCTTCCTTTCAAAATCCATTGATTGAATTCTAGCGGAAGAATTTTTTCAGAATACTTTTTCAATCATAACCAAAGAGATATTTCAATGATTCCCGTGTTTGTATTTCGAAAGGAAAAGAAATACAGATAAACAGATAATTGGAAATTGATTCCAACCCAATTCGTCCTAAAATTGATATTTCAACGAATGCCTAATTATAGATAGATAATGAAAAGGGCCTTTTATTTGTTTCCCTTTTTACTCTTCAAAGAAGAAGTCGTTTTGTATAAATGTATATCCACTTTCTACGAGAAAAAAAAGTGATTGTCTGACGAGATACTATGGAAAATAAGATCTTACCTTGGGAAAGTCACATATTACGTATTTACCGCTTGTTTTATAATAAAACAAAAAAAAAATTATGCTTTATCGACTCATTTCATATGATGGTTCAACTCAAACGTTAAGTTAAAAATCAAATAGAAAGATAATAAATTAAATTGATTTAATCTACATTAAGTCTTTTTTATTAAAAAAAATTATAGAATACAACTTTATACACTACAATAAGACGAATAGAGAGTATGGTAGAAAGAAATAGATGAATCTTTCTACCATACTATCAGATCACATGGAATACTGCCAATTTGAGTCTGTTCATTTTCATTTCACACCAAATTGAAACCATTTTCTTCTTTTTATTTCTTGAACAATTGATAAGAAGTTAGAAGTCAAGTTTTATTCAAAAAAAAATTAATTATTTTGACTTACTGTTTTTACGTAAATGATAAGGAGAAAAGCAGTAGGAACTAGAATGAAGAGTGCAGTAGCAATAAATGCAAGAATATTTACTTCCATAATCTCATCGTTTTTTTACTTCGTAATAACTCGGGATTTGATCCCATAGAGATGATAAACCTTTCGCCTAGAAATTCACATGAATAACAATATCTGAACTATCAAATCAATTCATCGTCGAGAATTGAATAGTATACCATAGGAAGATCTTTTATTCATACCTAATCCAAAATTGGATTCCTGATCGAATCAAGAATTTTTCTATTTATCATTCTGTTCTAATCGTTCTTTTTTATAATCTACCCTACTTTTTTTGTAGTATTATCAGATAAAGTATCATTTAATCACTGCTCCACTTCCATTAGTTAGAAATACCCTAAAAATAGTTAAACCCCCCCCCAAAAAAAAAGAGAAGTGAAATGAAAAAAGAAAGAAGTAAAGTTGTAAACCCCTAAAAATCTAATTTTCTTAGAAGAGAAAGAAGTGTGATAAAGAGAAATTTTCCATTAATTTTCAGTTTGTTCTTTCTTCGAAGTTACCCTAAAAAAAGAATTCCCTTGGGTAAGATCTTTGATTCATTTTTTTTTTTCTATCACATTATTCATACTGTAACACATATATCAAGAGCTCAGTGTGCAATTTGAATGAAATAATAGAATTTTCAAATAAAAATTCGTAATTTAATTTAGGTTATACAAAATTATATTAAGAATTAGAGATAGTTTAATCTGGAAAAGTATTCCATGGGGAAGTGGAAGTTATTTTATTTTGGGTCGTTCAAGAAACTCATTTCATTTGTGTATGTGCTCCCCCAAAACATATTGTACTCTATTCCATATTGGATTACATGATTCGAGAGCAATTGAAAAAAAGATCCCATTCCCTTTGGGAATCAAATTATGCCCTGCCCCCGGCCCGCCTTTGATAAAAAAGAGAGATGAATTCATGTATTTATTGGATCCGTCGGGACTGACGGGGCTCGAACCCGCAACTTCCGCCTTGACAGGGCGGTGCTCTGACCAATTGAACTACAATCCCAGGGAAATAAGGGATATAGCAGAAATTCTTATTTCTTTCCCCGTGCAGGTATTTCTGAAGAACAAGGGATTATATCTATATCATCTGATGGTGGATTCGCGAATTGTTGGGCCGAGCTGGATTTGAACCAGCGTAGACATATTGTCAACGAATTTACAGTCCGTCCCCATAAACCGCTCGGGCATCGACCCAGGAATAATTCATTTTAGGCTTATTGTGAATCCCTGATCAACTTCCTTTCGTAGTACCCTACCCCCAGGGGAAGTCGAATCCCCGCTGCCTCCTTGAAAGAGAGATGTCCTGAACCACTAGACGATGGGG